TGCCTGATAAAAGGATAATTTTGATAGAATTAATTATATGGCCCACCACCGTCTTCATTATTACATTTAATAGAATTTAACTATTTCTTAAAGTATCAAAAACTTCTGTACATCATATACTAAAATGTAAAAAGATAAGCTAATTAAGCTAATGGGTTCATACCTCATTTATGAAAGTTTCAATCTTTCTCTTTTTAATTTTCAAATTTTATAAATTAATCTTTTTTTTATCAATAATTTTTGGTTCATTAATTACTATTTCTTCATATTCATGATTAAGAATATGAATAGGGTTAGAAATTAATCTTCTCTCAATTATCCCTTTATTGAGTGATATTAAAAATTTATACCCTTCTGAATCTGCTTTAAAATACTTTATTACTCAAGCTTTAGCTTCTGGAATTTTATTATTTTCTATAATTTTATCTTTAAATCTAAATGATTTCATTTTATCTAATGAAAGAGTTTCAATAATTTTAAATTCTGCTTTATTAACAAAAATTGGGGCCGCCCCTTTCCATGCATGATTCCCTGAAGTCATGGAAGGCCTTAATTGAATAAATGGATTAATTATATTAACTTGGCAGAAAATTGCCCCAATAATAATTATTTTTTTAATTTCTTCACTAACAAATTTTATTTTAATAATTATTTTAATTTCAACAATTATTAGAGGAATTTTAGGATTAAACCAAATTAGTATACGTAAAATTATGACTTATTCATCAATTAATCATATTAGATGAATATTAGCAAGAATATTAAATTTTCAAAATATTTGAACTTTTTATTTTATAATCTATTCTATTATTTCTATTAATATTGTTTTAATTTTAAATCAAATACAAATTTATTATCTAAATCAATTTACAAATTCTTTAAATTTTAATAAAAAATTTAAATTTTTCTTTATTTTAAATTTTTTATCTTTAGGGGGATTACCCCCATTCTTAGGATTTTTACCAAAATGATTAGTAATTAACAATTTAGTCCAAAATAATTTTTTTTTATTAAGATTTATTTTAATTACATTTACTTTAATTACATTATTTTTTTATTTACGAATTACATTTTCAACATTAATAATTTATTCATCAGAAAGACTTATTTATATTAATAAATCTCAAAATATAATTATTATTTTATTTAATTTTATTTCTTTAGCAGGATTATTAGCTTGTACCTTAATATTAAATTTTTCTTAAGGATTTAAGTTAATAAAAACTATTAACCTTCAAAGTTGAAAATAGAAATAATTTCTAAGCCTTAGGCTTTAACCACCTTTAAATTTGCAATTTAATATCATTTTTGACTATAAGACTTGGTAAAAGAAATTTTTATTTCGTAAGTAAATTTACAGTTTACTGCTTAATCTCAGCCATTTTACCGAACAAATGACTATTTTCAACAAATCATAAAGATATTGGAACTTTATACTTTTTATTTGGAGCTTGAGCTGGAATAGTAGGAACATCTTTAAGAATATTAATTCGATCAGAATTAGGAAATCCAGGAACTTTAATTGGTGATGATCAAATTTACAATGTTATTGTTACAGCTCATGCTTTTATTATAATTTTTTTTATAGTTATACCAATTATAATTGGAGGATTCGGAAATTGATTAGTCCCTTTAATATTAGGAGCCCCAGATATAGCATTTCCACGTATAAATAATATAAGATTTTGATTATTACCCCCCTCTTTAACATTACTAATTATAAGAAGTGTAATTGAAAAAGGAGCCGGAACAGGATGAACAGTTTATCCCCCATTAGCAGCCAATATTGCTCATAATGGAGCCTCTGTTGATTTAGCTATTTTTAGACTACATCTTGCCGGAATTTCTTCTATTTTAGGTGCTGTAAATTTTATTACTACAGTAATTAATATACGACCTAAAGGTATATCTTTTGATCGTTTACCTTTATTTGTTTGAGCTGTAAAAATTACTGCTATTTTACTTCTTTTATCCTTACCTGTTCTTGCAGGAGCAATTACTATACTTTTAACTGATCGAAATTTAAATACTTCTTTTTTTGATCCAGCTGGAGGAGGTGATCCAATTTTATATCAACATTTATTCTGATTTTTTGGTCACCCTGAAGTTTATATTCTAATTCTCCCAGGATTTGGAATAATTTCTCATATTATTAGGCAGGAAAGTGGAAAAAAAGAAGCTTTTGGGACTTTAGGAATAATTTACGCTATAATAGCAATTGGACTTTTAGGATTTGTTGTATGAGCACATCATATATTTACTGTTGGAATAGATGTAGATACACGAGCTTATTTTACTTCAGCAACAATAATTATTGCTGTTCCAACAGGTATTAAAGTTTTTAGTTGACTAGCCACTCTTCATGGAACTCAAATTACTTATAGACCTGTAACTTTATGAGCCCTAGGTTTTGTATTTTTATTTACTGTGGGAGGATTAACAGGGGTTGTTTTAGCAAATTCTTCTATTGATATTATCCTCCATGATACTTATTATGTAGTAGCACATTTTCACTATGTTTTATCTATAGGAGCAGTATTTGCTATTATGGCAGGAATTGTACAATGATTCTCTTTATTCACAGGAGTAACTTTAAATAATAAGCTTTTAAAAATTCAATTTTTAGTAATATTTGTAGGAGTAAATTTAACTTTTTTCCCTCAGCATTTTTTAGGTCTAAGAGGTATACCTCGACGATACTCTGATTATCCAGATGCTTTTACTTTATGAAATATTGTTTCTTCAATTGGATCCTTAATTTCATTAATTGGAGTAACTTTACTTTTATATATTTTTTGAGAAAGATTTTCTGTCCAACGAAAAAGATTAATAACATTAAGAATAGTAACATCAATTGAATGATTACAAAATTTACCTCCTGCAGAACATAGATATTCTGAATTACCTATTTTAACTAGAACTTTCTAATATGGCAGAATAGTGCAGTGGACTTAAACCCCAAATATAAAGATTACACTTTTTTTAGAAATTATAACATGAAAAACATTACTTCTTCAAGATAGAGCTTCTCCTTTAATAGAACAATTATCTTTTTTCCATGATCATACTTTAATGATTCTAGTAATTATTACTGTATTAGTTGGACAATTATTAATTTCTTTATTTTTCAATAAATTTTCTTATCGATATTTACTTGAAGGACAATTAATTGAAATTATTTGAACAATTCTTCCTGCTATTACATTAATTTTTATTGCTCTCCCATCTTTACGATTAATCTATATTTTAGATGAAGTAAATAATCCATTAATTACTATTAAAACAATTGGCCATCAATGATACTGATCTTATGAATATTCAGATTTCAAAAATATTGAATTTGACTCTTACATAATTCCAACAGATTCTTTAAAATCTTATAATTTCCGATTACTAGATGTTGATAATCGTCTAGTAATTCCTTATGAATCTCAAATTCGTATATTAGTAACAGCAGCTGATGTAATTCATTCTTGAACTATTCCATCTTTAGGAGTAAAAATTGATGCAACTCCCGGTCGATTAAATCAAATTAGATTCTCTACAAATCGAAGAGGATTATTTTATGGTCAATGTTCTGAAATTTGTGGAGCTAATCATAGATTTATACCTATTGTAATTGAAAGAATTTCCTTAAAATATTTTATTAAATGACTTTCAAAAATAATTGAAATCTCATTAGATGGCTGAAAGTAAGCAATGGAATTTTAAACCATAAAATAGTAAAATAACACTTACTTCTAATGAAAAATTTAGTTAAAAAATAACATTAGCTTGTCAAGCTAAAATTATTATTAATAATAATAATTTTTAATTCCACAAATAGCCCCATTAAATTGATTAACTTTATTTATCTTTTTTATTTTAATTTTATTCTTATTTAATATTGTAAATTATTATATATTTCAATATCAAATTAAATTAACTTTTTCTAAAAAAAAATATTTTAAATATAATTGAAAATGATAACAAATCTTTTTTCATCATTTGATCCAAGAACTAATTTTAATTTATCTTTAAATTGACTAAGAACCTTAATTGGAATATTAATTATTTCTCCAATATTTTGATTAATTCCTTCACGATTTAATATTCTTTGAATAAAAATTATTTATATTCTTCACAAAGAATTTAAAACATTAATTGGTTTTAACAAAACTCAAGGAAGAACTTTAATTTTTATTTCATTATTCTCCTTAATTGTTTTTAATAATTTTCTTGGTTTATTTCCTTATATTTTTACAAGAACAAGTCATATAGTATTAACATTAACATTAGCTCTACCCTTATGACTTAGATTTATATTATTTGGTTGAATTAATAATACAATTCATATATTTACCCATTTAGTTCCTCAAGGAACACCTCCAATTTTAATACCGTTTATAGTATGTATTGAAACTATTAGTAATATTATTCGTCCTGGAACTTTAGCAGTTCGATTATCAGCTAATATAATTGCTGGCCATCTCTTAATAACTTTATTAGGAAATACAGGTTCAACTCTTTCTTTAATTATAATCAATTTTTTAATTATTACACAAATTTTATTACTAATTTTAGAATCTACAGTTGCCATTATTCAATCTTACGTTTTTGCTATTTTAAGAACTCTATATTCAAGAGAAGTTAATTAATGAGCACATTTAAAAATCACCCATTTCATCTAGTTGATGTAAGTCCATGACCATTATTAGGAGCCCTAGGAGCTATAACTATAATAATAGGATTAATTAATTGATTTCATTTTTATGAAATTAATTTATTATTACTAGGATTAACAATTACTTCCTTAATTATATATCAATGATGACGTGACATTACTCGAGAAGGAACTTACTTAGGCCTTCATACCTATAATGTTACTATAGGATTACGTTGAGGAATAATTTTATTTATTACCTCAGAAGTATTTTTTTTTATCTCTTTTTTTTGAGGATTTTTTCATAATTCTCTTTCACCAAGAATTGAATTAGGAATAATTTGACCTCCAAAAGGTATCCAAACTTTTAATCCAATTGAAATTCCATTATTAAATACATTAATTTTATTAACTTCTGGATTAACTGTTACATGAGCACATCATAGATTAATAGAAAATAATTATACTCAAGCCCTTCATGGATTAATTTTAACTGTTATTTTAGGTTTCTATTTTACTCTACTTCAAGCTTATGAATATATTGAAGCTCCTTTTACAATTGCCGACACAGTTTATGGGTCATCCTTTTTTATAGCAACAGGCTTTCATGGTTTACATGTAATTATTGGATCAACATTTCTATTAGTCTGTTTAATTCGTCATTACTTAAATCATTTAAGATCAATTCATCATTTTGGGTTTGAAGCTGCAGCTTGATACTGACATTTTGTAGACGTAGTTTGATTATTTTTATATATCTCAATTTACTGATGAGGTAGATAATTATTTATATAATATAATAAATTATATTTGACTTCCAATCAAAATATCTAATAACCTTAGTATAAATAATCAAAATTCTTTTTTTTATAAGAATCATTATTTTAATTATTAATTTTATTTTAATTATCTTATTAAATTTAATTTCAAAAAAAACATTTTCTGATCGTGAAAAAAGATCTCCTTTCGAATGTGGATTTGACCCTAAAAATTCGGCCCGACTACCATTTTCTTTACAATTTTTTTTAATTGCAGTAATTTTCTTAATCTTTGATGTTGAAATTACACTTTTATTACCACTAATTATAACATTAAAAATTTCTAATTTTCTAAATTATAGAATAATTTCATTATTTTTTATCTTAATCCTTTTAATTGGACTTTACCATGAATGAAATCAAGGAGCATTAGAATGAGCCAAATAGGATAATAGTTAATTATAACATTTAATTTGCACTTAAAAAGTATTGATTTTTCAATTTATCTTTAATAAGAAGCAAAATTTGCCTTTAGTTTCGACCTAAAAATTTGATGATCATTCATCCTTATTTTAATTGAAACCAAAATTTAGGTATATCACTGTTAATGATAATATTGAGAAATTCTTCTCCAATTAAAGAAATATGATAATCAAGAATAAGCTTCTAACTTAATTCTTAAGCGATGAAATTTCGTTTATATTTCTATTTATATAGTTTAAAAAAAACATTACATTTTCATTGTAAAATTAGAATTTATTTCTTATAAATTACTTAAAAATATTAATATTACCTTAATATCTTCAATATTATGCTCTAAATAAGCTATTTAAGTATACTAAAATTAGTAAAAATATAATTCAAAATACTATTAATATAAAAAAAATTTTTAAATGATTAGTAGATAAAAATTGTAAAAAATTAGAAAAAAATTTTAAATTTAAAAATAAATTTTGTCCTCCATAATATTCTAATCACCCTTGATCAAATCTTTGAATATAAATTTTTCCTAAATGTAAGGGATAATAATTAATTCCTAAAGTTGAAAGTATAGGTAAATTTCATATAACTGAAAAAAAATTTCTTAATGTTAAATAATTTAATGATTTTAATGAATAATTAATTTTAAATTTAGCCAATTCATAACCTAAAAATATTCCAATTAAAATTATAAATAAAGTTATTAACTTTAAAATTAAAGGAAGACAAATAAAATAAGGTGAAGGAAATATTAATCATATTAAAACTCTCCCTATAAAAATTACTAAAATAATTAAACCTCCCATACCTTTTAATATTAATCCTCTTATCTCCCCAAATAAATTTAAACTTAAATAATTTAAATTTCCTGTTAATCTATAATAAGTTAAACGAAATCTATAACAAACAGTTAATCCAATTGAAATATAAAATAAACAATAAACTAAAATATTTAAGTATTCTATTGATATAACTTCAACAATTAAATCTTTAGAATAAAATCCTGATAAAAAAGGTAAACCGCATAATGAAAAATTACAAATATTAAAAAAAGTTGTTGTTAATGGTATTTTATTAACTAAATTTCCTAAATAACGAATATCTTGACAATTTCCACTCCTATGAATAATAGACCCTGCACATATAAAAAGTAATGCTTTAAATAAAGCATGAGTTAATAAATGAAAAAAAGCTAATTTATAATTTCCTAATGCTAAAATTCTTATTATTAAACCTAATTGCCTTAAAGTTGATAAAGCAATAATTTTTTTTAAATCTATCTCAAAATTAGCTCCTAAACCTGATATAAATATTGTTAACCTTGCCATTAATAATAAAATTAAATTTAAAGTTATTGAAAACCTTTCTTGAAATCGAATTAATAAATAAACCCCTGCAGTCACTAATGTTGATGAATGTACTAATGAAGAAACTGGGGTTGGAGCTGCTATAGCAGCTGGTAACCAAGAAGAAAAAGGAATTTGAGCTCTTTTAGTTATTGCAGCCAAAACTACTAAATATATAATTAAACTTATAACATAATCTTCTTTCATAAATAATAAATAATAAATATAATTTCATCTCCCATAATTTATTATTCAAGCAATACATATTAATAAAGCAACATCACCAATACGATTTGATAATGCTGTTAATATACCTGCATTAAATCTTTTTACATTTTGATAATAAATTACTAAACAATAAGAAACTAAACCTAAACCATCCCACCCTAATAAAATTGAAATTAAATTAGGACTAATAATTAATAATATTATTGATAAAACAAATATTACTACTAATAAAATAAACCGATTTAAATATAAATCTCCTTGTATATATTCTTCCCTATAAAAAATTACTATTGATGAAATAAATAAAACAAATCTTATAAATATTAATGATATTCAATCAAATATAATTGTTATTACAATTGAAGAAGAATTTAAATTTACTAAATAATATTCAATAATTACTATGTAATCTAACCTTAAAAAATATAAACTAAAAAAAAATGTTAATAATCTAATAAATAAAAATAATCTAAAATAAATTTTACAAATTGATAAAATTATTTAAAATACTAAGTATATCTTTGATTCCACAAATCAATATTTTTCTTAAACTATTTAAATTAAAATCATAAAGTTAAATATTCAGACTTTAAAATTAAAATATTTAAAGGAAATCAATGTAAAAATAATAATAAATATTCCCGAAAAGACCCCCTATAAAACAAATATAATCCAGAATAAAATTTTCCATGCTGTGTAAATGAATACAAAAATAAAGAATAAGCTGCTCTAAAAAAAGAAATTAAGGATAAAAAAATTATTAAATAATATCTATAACCAATTAAACTATTAATTAATATAATTTCCCCTAATAAATTTAAAGAAGGAGGAGCAGCTATATTAGAAGAAATTAACATAAATCATCAAAAAGATAATCTTGGTAAAATATTTAATATTCCTTTATTTAAGTATATTCTCCGACTTAATACTCGTTCATAAGAAATATTAGCTAAACAAAATAATCCTGATGAACACAATCCATGAGCTAATATTATAACTAATGCTCCTCAATATCCTCATGAATTTAAAGTTAAAATTCCAGCTATTACTATCCCTATATGAACTACTGAAGAATAAGCAATCAATGATTTAATATCTCTTTGCCGTAAACAAATTAAAGAAACAAAAAAACCCCCAACTAACCTAATTACAATAAAAATTAAATTTAATTTTAATCCAACTTTTAAAAATAAAATTATCAACCGTATTATCCCATAACCTCCTAATTTTAATATAATCCCCGCTAAAATTATTGACCCCGCAACAGGAGCTTCAACATGAGCTTTAGGTAATCATAAATGAACAAAAAACATAGGTATTTTAACAAAAAAAACCATATTTATACATAAATATAAAAATCAATTATTTAAATTCTCAGTCATAAAATAATAATCTAATCTATGAATAAGTTCATAATAATAAAAAATTGAAATTATTATAGGTAAAGAAACTAATAAAGTATAAAATAATAAATAAATTCCTGCTTCTATTCGCTCAGGTTGATACCCTCAACCTACAATTAAAATTAAAGTAGGAATTAATCTAATCTCAAAAAATAAATAAAATAAAAATAAATTTATTGAAGAAAAAGCTAAAAATAAAGATAATATTATATTTACTATAATAAATATAAATAAATTTCTATAATTTTTTAATTTAAATAACTTTTCGCTTGCCAAAATTATTAATCTACAAATTCAAAATCTTAATAAAATTAATATATATGATAGTAAATCAACCCCAAATATATATGAAATATTTATTCATATATAATTAAAAGAGAAATTTAATATATATATAAACCTTAATATAAAAAAAATAAATTGAACTAACCAAAAATTAGAATAAAAACATAAAGGAATTAATATTAATAATCTAAATAAATAACTTATCATAAAGAAGAAAAAGTTATAATATAATCATTTCCATGAGATCGAATTATTGATACTAATATAGCTAACCCTAATGCTCCTTCACATACTCTTATTGTTAAAAAAATTATTAAAAAAAAATATTCATAATTTATTATTGATAAATAAATAAATATATTAAAATATAAAGAAAGAACAATAAATTCTAATCTTAATAACATAATTAATAAATGTTTACGTTTAGAAACAAAAACAATAAATCCTGATAAAATCATAATAATTGATAAGTAAATATAAATTAACATTAGTTTTAATAATTTAAATAAAATATTGATCTTGTAAATCAAAAATAAGAATTTTCTTTTAAAACTTCAGAAAAAAAGTAACATCTTTATCTTTAATCTCCAAAATTAAAATTTTTAATAAACTATTTTCTGATATAAATATAATAATTATAAGTATAATATTAACTTTATCATTAATTTTTCTTTTTTTAAACCATCCTCTATCTTTTGGATTAATTCTACTTTTACAAACATTAATAATTGCTTTAATAACAGGTATAATAACTTTTAATTATTGATTTTCCTATATTATTTTTTTAGTAATAATTGGAGGTATATTAATCTTATTTATTTATATAACTAGAATCGCTTCAAATGAAAAATTTAAATTTTCAATCAAAATTTCATCTTTTATATTAATTTTATTAATATTTACTATTTCATTCATTTTTCTAGATCTATATTTTTTTAATTTAACTTTAAATAATAATGATTTAATTAATCAAATAAATTCATTAAATTTTTCTTATAATCTAAATAAATTCTTAAATAAACCATTAAATAAAATTTTTTATATAATAATTATTTATCTACTACTTACATTAATTATAGTAGTAAAAATTACTAATATTCAATATGGCCCTTTACGACAAAAAAATTAATGAAAACACCAATACGTAAAATTTTCATTTTATTCAAAATTATTAATAATTCATTAATTGATTTACCAACTCCTTCAAATATTTCAACTATATGAAATTTTGGATCTCTTTTAGGATTATGTTTAATTATCCAAATTATTTCAGGATTATTTTTAGCCATACATTACTGTCCTAATATTGAATTAGCTTTTAATAGAGTTTCACATATTTGTCGTGATGTAAATTATGGATGACTACTTCGTACTCTCCATGCTAATGGAGCTAGATTTTTCTTTATCTGTTTATATACCCATATTGGACGAGGAATGTATTATAGATCTTATAATCTAAAAGAAACTTGATTAATTGGAGTTACAATTTTTTTTATTACAATAGCAACAGCTTTTTTAGGATATGTTTTACCTTGAGGACAAATATCATTCTGAGGAGCAACAGTTATTACTAATTTAGTATCAGCTATCCCTTACTTAGGAATTACAATTGTTCAATGAATTTGAGGAGGATTTGCCGTTGATAATGCTACACTAACCCGATTTTTTACATTCCATTTTTTATTTCCCTTTATTATTTCTGCTTTAGTAATTATTCATCTATTATTTCTTCATCAAACAGGTTCAAATAATCCTTTAGGAACTAATAGAAATATTGATAAAATACCTTTTCATCCCTACTTTTCATTTAAAGATATTTTAGGATTTTTAATTATAACAATAATTTTAATAACTTTAACTTTATATAATCCTTATTTACTAGGAGACCCCGATAATTTTACACCAGCAAATCCATTAGTTACTCCAATTCATATTCAACCAGAATGATATTTCTTATTTGCTTATGCAATTCTTCGATCTATTCCCAATAAATTAGGAGGAGTTTTAGCATTAGTCTTTTCTATTGCTATCCTTTACATTCTCCCATTTTCTAACAAAAAAAAAATATTAAGAACCCAATTTTATCCAATTAATAAATTTTTATTCTGAAGATTATTTACAATCATCCTTTTATTAACATGAATTGGTGCTCGACCAGTTGAAGATCCTTATATTTTTATTGGACAAATTCTCACAATTTTATATTTTTCTTATTATATTATTAATCCATTAATCGCCATTTGACAAGACAAAATTCTTTTTAAATATTAGTTAATGAGCTTGTATAAGTTTATATTTTGAAAATATAAGAAAGAAATATTCAATTTTCTATTAACTTATACTAAATTTTATTAACTAAATTAAATAAACAAAAATTATTAATTTTAATCTAAAAAAAAAAATTAAATAATTTAAAGATACTGGTAAATATCTTTTTCATGCCAAATATATTAACTTATCATAACGAAATCGAGGTAAAGTTCCTCGCACTCAAATTCAAATAAAACTAAAAATCCCAACTTTTAAAAAAAAATTAAAATCAATTAAATTTCCCCCTATAAATAATATACAACAAATTACTCTTATTAATAAAATTCTAGCATATTCTGCCAAAAAAATTATAGCAAAACCACCTCTTCTATATTCTACATTAAATCCCGAAACTAATTCTGATTCCCCCTCAGCAAAATCAAAAGGAGTTCGATTTGTTTCAGCTAATCTTGATACTAATCACATAAAACATAATGGAATCATTATAAATAAAAATCAAATATATTTTTGATATTTTATTAAATCTAATAAATTTAATCTTAAAATTATAAATAAAAAAGATAATAAAATTAAAGATAAACTTACTTCATAAGAAATTGTTTGAGCCACAGACCGCAAACTTCCTAATAAAGAATAATTAGAATTTGAAGATCAACCAGCTATTATTACTGTATAAACCCTTAATCTTGAAATTCTTAAAAAATATAATAAAGATAAATTAAATCTAAAATTTACCCTTAAAAAAGGAATACATATTCATAAAAATAAAGCTAAAAATAAATTTATAACAGGTGAAAAATAATATAAATTAAAATTAGATATATAGGGATAAATCTGCTCTTTAGAAAATAATTTTACAGCATCAGCAAATGGCTGTAATAACCCAATTAACCCAACTTTATTTGGACCTTTACGAATCTGAATATACCCTAAAACCTTTCGTTCTAACAAAGTTAAAAAAGCTACACCAATTAAAACAAAAATTACTAATAACAAACTAGAAATTAATATTAAAAAAATATCTTTTCAAAACAAGTATTATTTGTAATCTAAATTACATAAAATGATTCTAAATCAATTGCACTATTCTGCCAAAATAACAATTTTATTCATAAAAAAAATAATTTATTCAATACTTGGTCCTTTCGTACTAAAATATTAATTTTTATTAAAGATAGAAACCAACCTGGCTCACACCGGTTTAAACTCAGATCATGTAAAATTTTAAAGGTCGAACAGACCTAATTTCTTAGCTCCTACACCAAAAATAAATTTTAATCCAACATCGAGGTCGCAATCTTCTTTATCGATTAGAACTCTCAAAAAAAATTACGCTGTTATCCCTTAGGTAATTTAATCTTATAATCATTATTAATGGATCAAAAATTCATTAATTTATGGTCTAAATAAAAAAAAGTTTTATAAATTTTTCAATCACCCCAACTAATTATAAAATTAATTTCAACTTTATATTTCTAAAATATTAAAAATAATTTTATATAAAACTCTAAAGGGTCTTCTCGTCTTTTAATTAAATTTAAGCTTTTTTACTTAAAAATAAAATTCAATAAAAATTAAATAGAGACAGTTATTTTCTTATTCAACCATTCATTCCAGCTTTCAATTAAAAAACTAATGATTATGCTACCTTAGCACGGTCAAATTACCGCGGCCATTTAAATACTCAGTGGGCAGGTTAGACCTTAAATTATTTTCATAAAGCCATGTTTTTAATAAACAGGTAGAAAATTTTTTGCCGAATTCCTTTATTTAACCTTTAATTTCACCCTATAAATTACATAATAATTTACTAATTTTATCATTATTCCTAATTTTTATAAATTAAAAATTATAATTTAATAAAAAATTTAAAATCAATAAAAATTATTTTATAAATAAAATTTACTATAACATAATTATAATTATAGATAATTTAAATCCAATATTTTTTATTATTTTTATTAATTTTTAAAATTTTAATAAAAAGCTAATCCCTATTATTATAAACTTTTCTTAATATAAAATTTTCAAAATAATTCTATATTAAAAATAATAAAATTAAATTTTTTTCTTAAATAACTAGATATATTTAAAAACGAATAACGTTTCATTACTAAAATTATATTAAAAATATTTATTCCACAATAAAATAATATAAATTTAGCCCTTTTAAATTCGAGAATTAATTATCTAAATCAAAATTAATAAACCCTGATACACAAGGTACAAATATTAAATTCTTCTTATAAATAATTTAATAAATTCTTTCACAATAAAATAATACTCTATAATTAATATAATTTTTTAAAAACAATTACTAAAATACATAAATACTTTCTTTAAAATAATAATTAATAACAAAATTTAATAATTTATTAATTTCAAATTAAATTGAATTTCACAATTAACTTTTTAATGTAAATAAAATACTTTTATCAAGCTCTAATTTGTCATTCTAGGTTCACTTTCCAGTAAACCTACTTTGTTACGACTTATTTCACTTTAAAATGAAAGCGACGGGCGATATGTACATATTTTAGAGCTATAATCATTTAATTAATTTAAATTAAATTACTATCAAATCCACATTCAATTAAATTTACAATTTAATATCCTAAATTAAAATTATTGTAACCCATCTCTCCTTTTCTATAAGCTATACCTTGATCTGATTTACTTTAAAAATTAAATTTTGAATATTATTATTCTTATAAAATATTCAAACTACAACGATATACAAACTCTTAAAAAAAGTAAATTAAATCGTGGATTATCAATTACAGGACAGGTTCCTCTGAATAGACTAAAATACCGCCAAAATCTTTAATTTTCAAGACCATATCTACTAATAATCAAAAATATTAATTTACATTTTAAAATAATAGGGTATCTAATCCTAGTTTAAAATTAAAATTTCTTAAATTCATTATCAAAATATTAAATTTACTTAAACTTTAAAATTTCACCTAATAAAATTTAAATTAAATTTTCTTATTATTAAATTAATTAATTTTTGATAAAATTAAATTGCATTATTTGAATAACCGCAACTGCTGGCACAAATTTTGTTAATACTAAAAATCTTTACTAAATCTAATTCTCATTAATATTTAAAATTATTTACTGCGAATAAATTTAATTACCAATTATTATATAAATAATTAATCTCTTTAAACTAAAATTTGCATATAAATTTCTAATTATATTCAACTTTTTAAGTAAAAATAAAACTTTATTTTATAAAATTAATATATAAACATATATAATTATATATTTATCTATATAATTTAAACTTTCCTTTTTTAAAAAACTTTAATCTCAAAATTATATAAACATATCTTAAACTATCTCCCTACCCATAAAAACTTTCACGCCTCAAATTTCTTATTTAATAATATACTTCACCTTCTCTAAAAAATCAAAAATATTTTATCTTTTTACTTAAATTTTACTTTATAAAATTAATATATAAACATATTATAATTATATTAATAACTTATATAATTAAACTTAATAATAAATTTAATTTATTATTATATTTAATTAAGATAATTTTATTAAACTTCAATTTAATAAAATTTATATATAATTATATTATAAGTAAATTTTTTTTTTTTTATAATTTTAATTTTTATTAAAAATTTACTTATAATATAATTATATAAATTTTATATTAAATAACTATTATCTATTATTTATTTTAATTTGTTATTATTATTATAAAATTTTAATTTTATAATAATCATATATTTATTATATATCATATATAGTTTTGAATACGTTCATAATATATTATTATATTATATATATATAAATATTTAATATATATATAACTATTATATGTATATTTAAATTAAAATATTTTATTATATAAATAATTAATAATTGATTATTATTAAAATAAAATTTTAAAAAATTTCTTTTCATGTAATTAATATTTTAGTTAAAATTATTTTTTTTTATAACATTTTTATTTTTTTTAAGAAATAATTATATTTTAAATTTTAATTATAAATAAATATTTGTAATTTTATATTAAAACTTATTGGGTATATAATAAGTAAATTTTTAATAAACAAAAATTTATAAGTTTATAAATTAAAATTACAAAATAAAGTTTAAGGTTTTCCACAATGAAG